AAATCACGCTCCTATTGCCACAGCAGTAGATATAGGTATTTTGAGAATACGCCTTAACGACCAATGGCTAACGATGGCTCTGATGGGCGGTTTTGCTAGAATAGGTAATAATGAGATCACTGTTTTAGTAAATGATGCAGAGAAAAGTGGTGACATTGATCCACAAGAAGCTCAGCAAACTCTTGAAATAGCGGAAACTGCTTTGAGAAAAGCTGAAGGAAAGAGACAAACAATTGAGGCAAATCTAGCTCTGCGACGGGCTAGGACCCGGGTAGAGGCTATCAATGCGATTTCATAACGAGTGGGTGCGTCCGAATAATCATCGATTTATACACCCTATATTTAATTTATTTAATTTCTTTGGGTGTTTTGTTTGACTTGATTCTGTCGAGTAAATAAAATCAAGCACAATCAGATTTTGATGCAACGAAAAAGAAATAGAAAAGATACAAAATAAATATCATTAAAAGAAAATGGGTATAAAAACTTATTAGATACCACGGACCGCGGTATCTAATAAGTTCTACCTACTATTGGATTTGAACCAATGACTCCCGCCGTATGAAAGCAATACTCTAACCGCTGAGTTAAGTAGGTCATTTATCTTCACAAAGAAAACCAAAAAGGACTCATCCCATCGATGGATTATAAATATCATATTACTTAGAAGCAATACCGATCAATATGATCTTGGATCATGGAATAGTGATCTTGAGAAGATTCATGAGAATATTCATCTTGACAAGAAATTATCTACATAATAAAATATAAATATATATTACAAGCACTAAGGGCTATAGCTCAGTTGGTAGAGCACCTCGTTTACACGCGCGCCGATGTTTTTCAGGGGAGTCCATCATGGAATCAAAAAAATTGATCTTATTGACAAATCGATGTCTTACTCCATAACTTTGAGGGAAGAAGAGAACAATAGCCTGACAAGGGTTCGGTCCGTTTAGGTGCCCAGTTAGGTGCCAAACAGACCCCATCATTGATTTGATATATTGATAAGGTGAATATCCAGTCTATTCAATGCTAGGCTGAGCATAAGGGCCTCAAAAAAATCTCTTTTCGTCCTATGAACTTTAAGGTGTATGAAGTTTCATATTTGATTTTTAAGTAGAGCGATAGAGACTTCATTTCACTTAGGTTAATCTAGGCCATAGGCAGACCTACGTCAAGATAACCCCCCTTGAAAAACTTTGGTAGTGTTCCTGAATCTGAATCCACATAATGACTCAGAGCACATGGAGCCATCTCCTTATTTTTCGGTGAAAAATAAAAATGGCGGACTAGCTGATATTTATATCAGTTAATGAAAGAGCCCAATGCACAAAAAATGCATGTTGGGTCTTTGAAACAGTTCAGATCATTTTGATAATAATAAGTTTGATCTGTTTTACCGAGAAAGTCTACGGTTCGAGTCCGTATAGCCCTAGAGTCCTATAAAATAAAAATGAATATTAAAATACAAAAAATTGTATTATTTTTCATTTGAATTTCCTCGTTATTGTTTTAACTGACTGATTGCTTCATCAAAAGATAATCATTCCTATAAGCCCATTCATAAGGATCATTTAAAGTAGAATATCAAACTAAAAGCAAAAACGCATTTCATTTCAATGGACCCAATCGATCTTTTTCCAGTTGTGGATGAACAAACCAACTTTTGTTCAGTACTCTTCGTAGAAAAATTCATATGGCATTTTCATCGTTTCCTGTCCGAAATCAACCAGTTAATTATACTACCCTTCGTTTGGTATACCCAATTCTATGGAATTTTGTATCATGACCCGAGTCTGGTTAAAAACTCCAACCGAACCCAACCCCAATAAAATCTACCTAACCCAATCAAATCTAATACTAATAGTAATTTACGTCGGTATTCCGCGCTATTTGTGCACAATATCCAGTTTGAAAAGCGCATATCTTTGCTAATGCTAAGTTTCATTGTAAACATTGTTAACAACGTAAAATAGGCTTTCCTTCGTATAACTTACTTAGACCTAGTCTTCTCTTTCGATATTCAATGAATAGAAAATCCTCCATCAGGATTGGATTCTAATAAAAGGAATACCAAGACCCATATATTCTAAATCTTGAGATGCAAATTCCTATACATTCTATTACATCTGACTACTTGTTCTATTCTAAACCACTAATAAAATAAAAAAGAGACAAATGGACATATTCATAAAAAAAAAATGAAATATTTAAATATAAATATATTCTATTTATATAAAGATAATCAAATAGAAAGGATCATAGAAATCGATTTCAATTTCGATCAATTTATAATAAATAGAATTCAAAATTCGAAATAAAAAAAAAGAGAATTCTATTTAGAATCCCTTTTCTTTAGAGAGAATACTCGGTAAGATTTAGATGAAAACAAGAGAATTTGGATAAGAGCAATAGTTAGTTTTAACTATAACTAAAAAAAATAAAAAGATATGTAATAAAAATAGGATTCTAATCGATGAATCTTGAAAGGAAAGAC